AAAGTAGTGGTGTTTTTATTATAGGGAGGAAATACCAATTATTATTTACTAAGGTTTATATAATTATACATTAAATTTTTTATTAAAATGAATTTTTTAAGTAGAGTAATTAATAAAATTAATGTTTTTAAATAAGAATTTATTAATTTAATTTATTAAAAATTAAGTACTAAATTTTATTTAATTAAATAAAAATATATTAGTATAATAATTTATAATAAATATATATATATAAATAAATAATTTATTAGTATTAATATTTATAATTATATATTTATAAATATTCATTTATAATAGGTGTATAGAATAAATGATTAATATTTACTAAACAATATAATACTAATATGTTAATATATAAATATATTAATAAAGGGGATATTAGTATTATATTGTTTAGTAATAAGGGAATATTAAAGAAAACATTTGATTTTTATTAATTGAATGATTATACATGTAAATATCATTATAATAGTATTTATATATTAGAAAAATTAAATATATAGATTTAATTAAAAGTAGTGGTGTTTTTATTATAGGGAGGAAATACCAATTATTATTTACTAAGGTTTATATAATTATACATTAAATTTTTTATTAAAATGAATTTTTTAAGTAGAATAATTAATAAAATTAATATTTTTTAATAAGAATTTATAGGTTTAAATTAAAGTTTTATTCTAGCTTAGAAATTTATTAAAAATTTATTTATACATGTAAATTAATGTGAGGATTAAATTATTTTTTAAAAAAAAATAATTTTTATTTATTCGCAGTATATGAATTTATATATTATGGAAATATAGATTTAGTAATATTTATATTATTAGCAAAAATTGTGCCAGCAGCTGCGGTTATACATTTAATGAAAATAAATATTATAAGATATTAATTAATTTTATAGATAAGAGTTTAAAATTATAATTTTAAGGTGAAATTTATTTTATATATAAAATTTATATTTGATAATGAGGTTATTTAAGTTAAAAAATAAACTAGGATTAGATACCCTATTATTTTAATAATAAAAAAAAAGCTTAAGTAGTAATAGTTATATTCTTAAAACTTAAAGAATTTGGCGGTATTTTAATCTTTTTAGAGGAACCTGTTCTTTAATCGATATTCCACGTTGAATTTTACTAATTTTATTTATTTGTATATCGTTGTCGAAAGAATATTTTTTAAAAAATTTAATGTTCTATGATTTTTATTAAAAAAGATGTCAAATCAAGGTGCAGTTTATAAATTAGTAGAAATGGGTTACAATAAATTTATTTAAATGGATTAATATCTTAAATAGTATTATGAAGGTGGATTTAAAAGTAAATTAATTTTAGTATGTTTAATTGATTATAGTTCTAAAATATGTACATATTGCCCGTCGCTCTTTTTATTAAAAAAAGATAAGTCGTAACATAGTAGATGTACTGGAAAGTGTATCTAGAAAATCAAATTATAACTTAATTAAAAGTATTTTATTTACATTAAAATTATATTGTTAAAATCAATTAATTTGAGATTATTTAATTATTAATTTAATTTAGTATGTGTTATATTTTAAAAAAAATATTTTTAATTAAATGAGTTATTGTATTGTTTAAAGATTTAATAATTTTAGTTATAGTTTATTTGTATTGTAGAAGGATTTAATAAATTATTTAATAGAAAATTTAATTTGTTGTACCTTGTGTATCAGGGTTTATTAATTAAAGAATATTTATTTATTTTTCTCGAATTAAAAAGGGCAATTATATTATTTAATATACTGTAAAATAATTACTTATAATAATATAATAGTAATGAAATGTTAGGCGTTTTTTAAGATATCTAGTTTTTTCAGAAATAAATTTAATTTAGAAAATTTATATATTAATAAATATTTTGTTTATTTATATTAAAGATTTTTAATATTATTAGGGATTAGCTTAATAATTTTAATTATAATTTTAATTTATAAAAATAGAATTATAGGGTTAAAAATATTCATTAAATTAAAAATGTTATAATTTATTTATTTTTAAATATTATTTTTAAAAGTTTAATTTTATATGAAAAATATATTTATAATTAATAAAAGTATTTTATAATGATAAAATTAGTATATTTTGATGTGAATTATTAATATTTTTGATAGGTTAATTAAAGGAATTTGGCAAAATAAATATTCACCTGTTTAACAAAAACATGTCTTTTTGACAATAATTTAAAGTCTAATCTGCCCATTGAAAAATTTAAAAGGCCGCGGTATTTTGACTGTGCAAAGGTAGCATAATCAATAGTTTCTTAATTAGAAGCTGGAATGAATGATTGAATGAAATATTAACTGTCTATTTTTAATTGTTATAGAATTTTATTTTTAAGTTAAAAAGCTTAAATAATATTGAAGGACGAGAAGACCCTTTAAAGCTTTATATAAATATTTATATTTCTATAAAGATTAATTATTTAATATAAGTGTATATATTTTATTGGGGTGATAGGAAAATTTAAATAACTTTTTTTTTATTAATACATTAATTAATGATATATTGATCCATAAATTATGATTAAAAGAATAAGTTACTTAAGGGATAACAGCGTAATATTTTTAAAGAGAACATATCGATAAAAATGATTGCGACCTCGATGTTGGATTAAGATAATTTTTAGGAGTAGAAATTTAAAAATTTGGTCTGTTCGACCATTAATTCTTACATGATCTGAGTTCAGACCGGTGTAAACCAGGTTGGTTTCTATCCTTAATAAATTAAATTGATTAGTACGAAAGGACCATTAATTTATAATAATTATATTATTTAGAATAAAATTAATTATTTTGGCAGATTAGTGCAATGAATTTAGAATTCATGAATGTATTTTATACAAATAATATATGATATTATTTATAATAATAATTAGTATGTTATTAATAGTAATTATAGTATTAATTGGAGTAGCTTTTTTAACTTTATTAGAGCGTAAAGTTTTAAGATATATTCAATTACGAAAAGGTCCTAATAAAGTGGGTATAATAGGAATTATACAGCCTTTTAGAGATGCAATTAAATTATTTTCAAAAGAATATGTTTATTTAAATATATCTAATTATTTTATATATTATTTTTCTCCAATTATAAGATTGTTTATAGCTTTAGTAATTTGATTATTAGTTCCAAATTTATTTGGTGGTTTAATGTTTAATTTAGGAATATTATTTTTTTTATGTTGTATATCTATAGGAGTATATATAGTTATATTTGCTGGCTGATCATCTAATTCTAATTATGCTTTATTAGGAGGTTTACGAGCTGTTGCCCAAACAATTTCTTATGAAGTAAGATTAGCATTAATTATTATATCATTAATATTTTTAATTGACGGGTATAATTTATATAATTTTTATATTTATCAAAATAATGTATGATTTATATTATTATTATTTCCTTTAGGATTAATATATTTAATTTCGTGTTTAGCTGAAACTAATCGAACTCCATTTGATTTTGCTGAAGGAGAATCAGAATTAGTTTCGGGGTTTAATGTAGAATATAGAAGAGGAGGGTTTGCATTGATTTTTTTAGCAGAATATGCTAGAATTTTATTTATAAGGTTTATTTTTAGTTTAATATTTATAGGAGGGAATATATTTTCAATATTGTTTTTTTTAAAAGTTGTTATTATTAGATATTTATATATTTGAGTTCGAGGAACTGTTCCTCGGTATCGGTACGATAAATTAATATATTTAGCTTGAAAAAGTTATTTACCTATTTCTTTAAATTATTTATTATTTATTTTAAGATTTAAAAGTTTATTAATTATTTTATAATATAATAAAAAATAGTATAAGTTAATAGATTTTATCTATCTTATATTTTCAAAATATATGCTTAATTCAAGCTCATTAACTAATTTAATAAGTTATCTCATTTATAGAAGATAAAGGGATTTAAGATATAGTATATAAAGTATATAATTGTTAATAGTTGACCAGTTATAATATATGGATTTTCTACTGGTCGAGCACCAATTCATGTTAAAAGGATAATAATAATTAGAAAGAATCAAAATAAGATTTTATTTAAAAAATAAAATGAGGAGCTGTTATGGATTTTAGTATTTAAAATTGGTAAAAAAGCAATAATTAAGATTGAAAAAATTAGAGCTAAAACTCCCCCAAGTTTATTTGGGATTGAACGTAAAATTGCATAAGCAAAAAGAAAATATCATTCAGGTTGAATATGAATTGGGGTAACTAAAGGATTTGCAGGAATAAAATTATCTGGATCTCCTAATATATAAGGATTAGTAAGAGTTAATATAATTAATCTAGTTAATAGAAAGATAAATCCTATTAAATCTTTAAATGAAAAATAAGGGTGAAAAGGAATTTTATCTAAGTTTCTATTAATTCCTAAAGGGTTATTTGATCCTGTTTGATGAAGGAATAATAAGTGAATTATTACAAAAGCAGAAACAATAAAGGGAAGAAGAAAATGAATTATAAAGAATCGAGTTAAAGTAGCATTATCTACTGCAAAACCACCTCATAATCATATAACGATAGAATTTCCTAAATAAGGAATAGCTGAAATTAAATTAGTAATTACTGTAGCTCCTCAAAAAGATATTTGTCCTCAAGGGAGGACATATCCTATAAAAGCGGTTCCTATAACTAAAAATAAAATTATAACTCCAATTAATCAAGTTTCATGTAAATTATAACTATTATAATATATTCCTCGACCAACATGTAAATAAATACAAATAAAAAAAAAAGAGGCCCCATTTGCATGTATAGTACGAATTAATCATCCATAATTTACATTTCGACAAATATGTCTAATAGAAGAAAAAGCCATATCAATATTTGCAGTATAGTGTATTGCTAGAAATAATCCAGTGATTATTTGAATAATTAAACATAAGCCTAAAAGGGAACCAAAATTTCATCAAGATGAAATATTAGATGGAGTAGGTAAATCAATAAGAGAGTTATTAATAATTTTAAATAAAGGATGAGAATGACGTAATGGTTTATTCATTAAGAAGTTTTTCGTATAGGTCCTTCAAATAATCTTGTAATTTTAATTACGATAATTAGTGTTATTAATAAATAAATAATTAACAAAATTGTTATAAAGTTATTTGGTAAATTATATAATTTATTTATATTTAAAGTATTTAAGTTATTGAATAGATTAACATGATTAATTATTGAATCGTTGTTATTTAATCAGTTTATAAAAATATAAGAGTTATTTTTTATTAGTAATCAATATCTAATTAATAATAAAAATATTATAAAAATTAAGTAATTAAAAGAGAATTTAAATTGAATATTAGTGGATAATCTTGTTATATAAATAAATAGAATTAATATTCCCCCTAAGAAAGTGATAAATAAGATATAAGAGAATCAGAAAGTTTTTGATAAATAACCAATAAAAATTCTAATTCATAATGTTTGAATTATTAGCATAAATCCTAAGCTAAGAGGGTGATTCATTATAGAAAATAAATAGGAAAAAATTAAACCAAAGTTTATTAGAATAAGTTTAATATCAAAGAATAGTTTAAATAAAATATTAATTTTGGAGATTAAGGATAAAGGTTCTTTTTCTTTGAAGTTTTAAAAATAAAAATTTAATTTTGATTTACAAGACCAATGTTTTGATTAAACTATTAAAACAAATGAAATTTTATTTAGTTATTATAATTAGATTTATATTTATTATAGGGTTTTTTAAATTTTGTTTAAATAAACGTAGTTTGTTAGTAAGATTATTAATTTTAGAATATTTAGTTTTAATATTATTTATATTATTATATTTGAGATTAAATTTTTGTATATTTGAGAATTTTTTTTTGATAATATATATTGTTATAAGAGTATGTGAGAGAGTTTTAGGTTTATCAATTTTAGTATCAATAATTCGTACTCACGGTAGAGATTATTTTATAGGTTATAATATGTTACAATGTTAAAAATTATTTTAATATTAATATTTATAATTCCAATATGTTTTATTAAAAAAGGTTATTGAATGGTTCAAGTAAATATATTTTTATTGATGTTTATATTTATATTAATAGGATTTTCTAAAATTTATTTAATTAATATAAGGTATTTTATAGGCTATGATTTAATTTCATATATAATAGTAATTTTAAGATTATGAATTTGTTGTTTAATAATAATAGCAAGAAGAAAGATTAATTTAAATAATAATTATAGTTATTTATTTATAATTTTAGTAATTTTATTATTATTATTGTTAATTTTAACTTTTTGTTCAATAAATTATTTTATGTTTTACTTATTTTTTGAGGGAAGATTAATTCCTACTATAATATTAATTTTAGGGTGAGGGTATCAACCTGAACGTTTACAAGCTAGAATGTATTTAATAATATATACATTATTTGCTTCTTTACCATTATTATTAAGGTTAATATATATTTATATAATTAAATTTTCTTTGTTTATCCCAATATTAAATATATTTAATATTGGTAGTTATGTTTTATATATTTTTATAATTATAGCTTTTTTATTTAAAATACCAATATATTTAGTTCATTTATGACTTCCTAAAGCACATGTAGAAGCTCCTATTTCTGGTTCGATAATTTTAGCTGGAGTTTTATTAAAATTAGGGGGATATGGTTTATTACGTGTTTCTCCATTAATTATAAATTTATATAAATTTAATATGATTTTAATAAGAATTAGGTTAGTAGGTGCTACTATAGTAGGATTTATTTGTTTTTCTCAAAGAGATTTAAAGTCAATAATTGCTTACTCATCAGTTGTGCATATAGGGATAGTATTAGGTGGAATTTTTTCTTTAAGATTATGAGGATTAATTGGTGCTTTAATTTTAATAATTGCTCATGGATTATGTTCTTCAGGGCTTTTTTGTTTAGCTAATATTTCTTATGAACGAGTTGGAAGACGAAGATTATTAATTAATAAAGGTTTAATAATATTTATGCCTAGAATAACTTTATTTTGATTTTTATTAAGAAGTTCTAATATAGCAGCTCCTCCTTCGTTAAATTTATTAGGGGAAATTTGTTTAATTAATTGTTTAGTAGGATATTCAATTTGAATAATAATTTTATTAGCAGTTATATCATTTATTAGAGCTGCTTATAGTTTATATATATTTGCAATTACTCAACATGGAAGAATATATTCTAGGTTATTTTCTTGTTCTTCAGGTGTTTTACGGGAGTATTTATTATTATTTATACATTGATTTCCTTTAAATTTATTAATTATAAAGAGTGATCAGTTAATGATATATTTTTATTTAAATAGTTTAATTAAAATATTGATTTGTGGAGTCAAAGATATATAATATATTTTAAATTATAATAAGAATTAGTCGATTAAGATTTATTTATTTATTAATAATAAGAATATTTTTAATATTTTTAGGTTTATTTATAGTTTATAAGGATTTAGTATATTTGATTGAGTGAGAAATTATTTCTATTAATTCTGTTGTAATTATTATAACAATTTTATTAGATTGAATATCATTATTGTTCATAAGATTTGTATTGTTAATTTCTTCTTTGGTAATTTGATATAGAGAAAGATATATAAGTACAGATTATAACATTAATCGATTTATGATTTTAGTTTTAATGTTTGTGTTTTCAATAATATTGATAATTGTGAGTCCTAATTTAATTAGGATTTTATTAGGATGAGATGGTTTAGGTTTAGTTTCTTATTGTCTTGTAATTTATTATCAAAATATTAAATCTTATAGAGCAGGAATGTTGACTGTATTAATAAATCGAGTTGGGGATGTAACTTTATTATTAAGAATTGCTTGAATATTAAATTATGGAAGTTGAAATTATATTTTTTATTTTTATTATATAAGTGATTATAAGGAGATAATTATTATTGCTAGATTATTGATAATTTCTGCAATAACTAAGAGAGCTCAGATTCCATTTTCTGCGTGGCTTCCTGCTGCAATAGCAGCACCGACTCCAGTTTCAGCTTTAGTTCATTCGTCTACTTTAGTAACTGCAGGTGTTTATTTATTAATTCGATTTAATTATTTAATTATAAATACTAATTTAAATATAATTTTATTATTGTTAGGGAGATTAACTATGTTTATATCGGGATTAGGAGCAAATTATGAGTTTGATTTAAAAAAAATTATTGCTTTATCTACATTAAGACAATTAGGTTTAATAATAAGAACTTTATCCTTAGGTTTTATTAGATTAGCATTTTTTCATCTTATTATACATGCATTATTTAAAGCATTATTATTTTTATGTGCTGGATCAGTAATTCATATATTTAAAGATTTTCAAGACATTCGATTTATAGGTTCGATTGCTAAAATAATTCCTTTAATTGGAGTAATTTTCGGAACAGCAAATTTAGCATTAAGGGGATTACCTTTTTTAGCAGGATTTTATTCTAAAGATCTAATTTTAGAATCTTTATCAGTAATAAATTTTAATTTTATTATTTATTTATTGTTTTATATTAGAGTTGGTTTAACTGTATGTTATTCATTTCGATTAGTTATAAATATATATATATATATATATAAATTTAATAGAATAAGAAATTTATTTGATTATAATGATTTAAAAATAAATTTATGTTGTGTTTTATTTTTTATATCAGTAATTGGAGGGAGGATATTTAGTTGATTAATATTTATATATCCAAAAGTATTACTAATTTCTATAAAATTTAAATTAATAGTATTAATAATAATTTTTATAGGAGTATGGTTAGGAATAAATTTAAGAAAATTAAATGTAAGTTTTTTATTTATACCAAGATTTATAAGAATATTTATAGGAAGAATATGATATTTAAGAATTATTTCAGTTTATTTAATTAAAATACCTTTAAAAATAGGGTTAATAATAATAAAAAATACTGATCAAGGTTGATTTGAGTTTATAGGGAGACAACATATTTATTTAAAAATTAAACAATTATCAATTTTTCATATAAATTATCAAAATAATATATTTATATTATTTATAATTACAATATTTTTTTGAGTAATAATTGTATTATTTATATATTTATTTTATTTAAATAGCTTATAAAGAGCATAACATTGAAGTTGTTAAGGAGGTTTAAACCTTTAAATAAAAACACCACTACTTTTAATTAAATCTATATATTTAATTTTTCTGATTAGGTTATATGTATATAATTTAAATATATTTAAAAAGAAATTTCTTAATTTTACAATGAAAATGTAATGTTTTATATAAACTATATAAATAGAAATATTAATGGAATTAAACCACTAAAAATTAAGTTAGAAGCTTATTTTTGAAAACTTTCATATTTCTTTAATTGGAATAAAATTCAATGTTATTATTAACAGTAATATACCTCTTTTTGGTTTCAATTAATAAATAAGGATAAATTTATCAAAGAATAGGTCGAAACTATTTGCAATTATTGCTTCTTATTTAAGATTAATTGAAATCAATACTTTTTAAATGCAAATTAAATGTTATAATTAACTATAATCCTATAGTTAGGTTCAGTTTAATATTCCCTTATTTCATTCATAATAAAGCCCTAATAGTAAAATTATAATAAAAATGATTCTTGTTATTATTCAATTAATTAAAATTCTTGAATTAATTAAAATAATTATTGGTAGTAAAAGAGCAATTTCAATATCAAAAATTAAAAAGATAATAGCAATTATGAAAAAATGTAGAGAAAAAGGAATTCGAGAAGAGGAAATTGGATCAAATCCGCATTCAAATGCGGAATTTTTTTCCTGATCATAAATTGATTTATAAGATAAATTAGAACTTAGTAATATAATAAATCTAGAAAGTAAAATTAAAATAATTCTTCAAAGTAAGATTATAAAAATTATTTATACTAATAATTAGATCTTATGATTGGAAGTCATATATAATTTATATACTATATAAATTTATCTACCTCATCAATAAATAGAAATATATAAAAATAATCATACAACATCTACAAAATGTCAATATCATGCAGCGGCTTCAAAACCAAAATGATGAGAAGATGAAAAATGATTTATTCTTAGGCGAATAAAACAAATTAATAGGAATAAAGTTCCAATAATTACATGAAGTCCGTGAAAACCTGTTGCTATATAAAAACAAGATCCATAAACAGAGTCACAAATAGAAAATGAAGCTTCTATATATTCATATCCTTGAAGTAAAGTAAAATAAAATCCTAATAAAATTGTTATTAAAAGACTATAAGTAGCTTGAGAATGATTATTTTCTAAAATTCTGTGATGTGCTCATGTAATAGAAATTCCTGAAGATAATAAAATAGAAGTATTTAATAAAGGAATCTGAAATGGATTAAATGGGGCAATATTTATAGGGGGTCAGAGAGATCCAATATCGATAGAAGGAGATAATCTTCTATGAAAAAAAGATCAAAAAAATCTAAAAAAAAATAAAATTTCTGAAACAATAAATAAAATTATTCCTCAACGTAAACCTTTAGATACAGTTAATGTATGAAGTCCTTGGAAGGTACCTTCTCGGCTAATATCTCGTCATCATTGAAATATAGTTAAAAGAATAATAATTAATCCTAATAAAGTTAGAGTTATTGAAGAGCTATTAAATCATATTACAGTTCCTATTGTTAAAGTTATTGTTCCTAGAGCTCCTGTTAATGGTCAAGGACTATAATCTACTAAGTGATAAGAATGATTTTGAGACATTAGTTAATTTCTCTAGAATATAAAGTTCTTAATACAGCAAAAACATAAGATTGAATTATAGAAACAGCAATTTCTAAAGTTAATAAAGCAATTTGTGATCTAATAAGGATTATTAATAAAAAATTATTTATTATTGGTCCATTATTACCTAATAATGTTAAGAGTAGATGACCTGCAATTATATTAGCTGAAAGACGAATAGCAAGAGTTCCTGGTCGAATAATATTTCTAATTGTTTCAATACATACTATAAAAGGTATAAGAATATTAGGGGTTCCTTGAGGAACTAAGTGACAAAATATATGATGTGTATTATTAAATCAACCATAAATTATAAATCTTAATCATAATGGAAGAGCGAGGACTAAAGTTATTACTATATGACTAGTTCTTGTGAAAATATAAGGAAATAGACCTATAAAGTTATTAAATAAGATTAAAGTAAATAATCTAATAAATATAAATGTTGTTCCTGGAAAAGAATTATTAATAAGAACTTTAAATTCCTTATGTAAATAAATTAGTATATTATTTCAAAAAATATTATATCGAGTTGGAATTAATCAAAATATATTCGGAATTATTAATAATCCAATTAATGTTCTTATTCAGTTTAGAGAAAATCAATGAGATCTTATAGGGTCAAAAATGGAAAATAAATTTGTTATCATTTTCAAGTATAGTTTAAAAATTTAATATTTTTAATTGAGGATTTTTTATTAGTAAAAAAAAAACTATAATAATTTATAATTATAAATATAAAGAAAATTCTAATAAAAAAAAATAATAAAATTGTTCAAAATATTGGAGCTATTTGTGGGATTAAAGATTATCTATTGATAATTTTAGTTTGACATTCTAATGTTATTTGTTAACTAAATCTTTCATAAGAAGTATATGCTAAAATACTATAATATGGTTTAAGAGACCATTACTTGCAATTCAGTCATCTTATGAATTAGAAATTCAATTAGAGAATGTTTTAATAGAAATTCTTTCGATCACAATTGGCATAAATCTATGATTAGCTCCACAAATTTCAGAACATTGACCATAAAATAAACCAGGACGATTAATTATAAAATTTAATTGATTTAAACGACCAGGAGTTGCATCAGCTTTAATTCCTAAAGAAGGAATAGTTCATGAATGAAGAACATCAGCAGCAGTAATTAAAATTCGAATTTGAGAGTTTATTGGTAAAATTACTCGATTATCTACATCTAATAATCGAAAATCATTAATTTTTAATTCTTCTGAAGGAATTATATAAGAGTCAAATTCAATATTATTGAAATCTGAATATTCATAACTTCAATATCATTGATGGCCAATTGTTTTTAAAGTAATTAAGGGATTATTTAAATCATCTAAAAGATATAATAAACGAAGTGAAGGAAGAGCAATAAAAATTAAAGTAATAGCGGGAAGAATAGTTCAAATAATTTCAATATTTTGACTTTGTATTAATATACGATTTGTATATTTATTATAAAAAAGCATAATTATTAAGTATCCAACTAAAATTGTGATTAAAATAATAACAATTATTGAGTGATTATGGAAGAATATTAATTGTTCTATTAGTGGAGAGGATCTATTTTGTAGGTTTATATTTCTTCAAGAATTAATTTCTAAAAAAGAAATATCTTATAATTGGGGTTTAAATCCAATGCACTAATCTGCCATAATAGATTAATATGAATTTAATATAGGTAATTCAGAAAATCTATGTTCAGATGGAGGAGTTAATTGAAATCATTCAATAGATGTGTTTAAATTATTAGAAAATAAAGAATTTCGATTAAAAGTTAATCTTTCCCATAAAATATATAGGAATATTAAAATTCTAATTAATGAAATTAATCTTCCAATAGAAGATAAAATATTTCAAGAAGTAAATCTGTCTGGATAATCTGAATATCGTCGAGGTATACCTGCTAATCCTAAAAAATGTTGAGGAAAAAATGTAATATTTACTCCAATAAATATAATAATAAATTGAATTTTTAATAAAAGAGGATTTATTCTTAGGCCAGTAAATAAAGGGAATCAGTGAACAAACCCAGCTATAATAGCAAATACAGCTCCTATTGATAGAACATAGTGAAAATGAGCTACTACATAATAAGTATCATGAAGGATAATGTCTAAAGAAGAATTTGCTAAAATAATTCCTGTTAATCCTCCAATTGTAAATAAAAAAATAAATCCTAATCTTCATAATAATGATGGACTATAGGAGTATTTTGTACCATGAAGAGTTGCTAATCAGCTAAAAATTTTAATTCCAGTAGGTACAGCAATAATTATTGTAGCTGAGGTGAAGTAAGCTCGTGTATCTACATCTATTCCAACAGTAAATATGTGGTGAGCCCATACAATAAATCCTAATAACCCAATTGTTAGCATTGCATAAATTATTCCTAATGTTCCAAAAGTTTCTAATTTTCCTGCTTCTTGACAAATAATATGAGAAATTATACCAAATCCTGGAAGAATTAAAATATATACTTCTGGATGCCCAAAAAATCAAAATAAATGTTGATATAGAATAGGATCTCCACCTCCAGCAGGATCAAAAAAAGAAGTATTTAAATTTCGATCAGTTAAAAGTATAGTAATAGCTCCTGCTAATACAGGTAAAGATAGTAAAAGAAGAAAAGCAGTAATTAAAACTGCTCAAACAAATAAAGGTATTCGATCTATAGATATTCCTAAAGGTCGTATATTAATACAAGTAGTGATAAAATTAATAGCCCCTAAAATTGATGAAATTCCAGCTAGATGGAGTCTAAAAATAGTTAAATCAACTGATCCTCCTCTATGGGCAATAGTTGAAGAAAGAGGAGGATAAACTGTTCAACCAGTACCAGCTCCTCTTTCAACTATTGATCTTGATAATAGAAGAATTAAGGAAGGAGGTAAAAGTCAAAATCTTATATTATTTATTCGAGGAAAAGCTATATCGGGGGCTCCTAATATTAATGGAACTAATCAATTTCCAAAACCTCCAATAAGAATTGGCATTACTATAAAGAAAATTATTACAAATGCATGGGCTGTCACAATTACATTAAAAATTTGATCATCTCCAATAAGGGATCCTGGTTGACCTAATTCAGTACGAATTAAAATTCTTAATGAGGTTCCGATCATTCCTGCTCATGCACCAAAAATAAAATATAAAGTTCCAATATTTTTATGATTAGTAGAAAAACACCATTTTACGATAAAATGGCTGAGAATTTAAGCAATAAATTGTAAATTTATTAACGAGTTAATCTCTTTTATCAAGTCTTATAGTCAATAATGATATTAAAATGCAAATTTAAAGGAGTAAATTTACTAAGGCTTAAAGAAACTCTTTATTTATAACTTTGAAGGTTATTAGTTTAATTAACTTAAAACCTTAAAGCATAAATAGTAATAAAATTATCGGAAAGAATATTATTGAAAAATAATTAATATATGAAATAATTTGAGGGTAATTAATTTTATATTTTCAGTATATTTGAAAATTATTAATAATAATTAATGTAAATCTTAAACGTAAATAGAAAAATAAAGTAAATAAAGTTATTATAATTATAATTAGAATATAAATATATATATTTATATTAATTATTGATTCAATAATGATTCATTTTGGGAAAAATCCTAAAAAAGGTGGTAAACCACCTATTGACAATAAGACAATAAAAATTCTAATTTTTGTTATAGAGTTAATAGAATTATTTAACATTTGATTAAAATTATTTAATTGTAATAAATTAAGGTTAATTAGCATAGAAAATGAAATTAATGAATAAAAAATAAAATAAAATATAAAATTTGATTCTCTGAAGGTTAATCTTATTAATATTCAACCAATATGTCTAATAGATGAAAAAGCTATAATTTTTCGAAATGAGGAGCTATTAATTCCACCTAAAGAACCAATTAAAATTCTAAATATTCTAATTACTAAAATAAATTTTATATTAATATAATATGACAAACAAATAAAGGGATTAATCTTTTGTCATGTTATTAAAATAAAATTATTTATTCAATTTATATTATCTATTACTCTAGGAAATCAAAAGTGGAAGGGGGCAGCTCCCATCTTTAAAAGTAAAGTAAAATTGATAAAAATTAAATAAATATTATTGAAATATATTATAGAAAAAAAATTTCAATTAATAAAATTAATACAGATTAAAAATAACAATAAAATCGAAGCAATAGCTTGAATTAAAAAATATTTTAAGGAAGCTTCATTAGATAAAGAATTAAAATTATTATTTATTAAAGGGATAAATGATAATAAGTTTATTTCTAATCCAATTCAAACTCCTAACCAAGAATTAGAGGAAATACAGATAAAAGTTCTAAGAATTAACATAATAATAAATATTAGATTAGTAGAGTTTTTTAAAATTAAAAAGAAGAGGGTGATTCTATATATAGGGTATGAACCTATTAGCTTTATTTAGCTTATCTTTTTATATATTAGTGTATGAGGCACAAAAATTTTTGATATTTTTAGAAATAGTTTAAATCTATTGTATATAATAAAGGTATATAATACATGATTTATTCTATCAAAATAATCCTTTTTCAGGCACTTTATTTATTTATATTTATGTAAATTATTAATGGAGTGGTTTAAAATTTTATTTTATTAATTAAATTTATATGTTTAAATTAATATAATTTAAAAATTAAAAAATATTTTAATATAAATATTTATATATTTATAAATTATTTATATATTAATATATATATATATAATTGTAAAAATAATTTATCATTCAGGTAAAATTAATTAAATCTATATGTACCTAAATATCGGTAATCCTATCCATTTGGAAAGTTTTGAGATAATAATATTATTTATTAATATATAAATTATTTATATATATATATATATATAATAATATGTATATATATAAATATATATATATATATAAATTATTTATATATATATATATATATTATAATATAAATAATATTTATTTATATTAAATATAAATTATTTATATATATATATATATATATTAATATGTATATATAATTATTTATATATATATAAATATTTATATATATAGTATATATTTAATATATTGTAAAAATTATTTATCATTCAGGTAAAATTAATTAAATCTATATGTACCTAAATATCGGTAATCCTATCCATTTGGAAAGTTTTGAAATAATAATATTATT